ACATAACTGTATGTTATTCAATAGATCAATAGAAAATTCCTCAAATTCCTTAGAAATAAGGCCTGTTTCCGCTGTTGGCTTCGTAATGGAAAGTAAGGATCTTGGGAAAGTTTGAATCAATGGGTTCCAATATAATAAAATAATTCATGAAAGATATTTTTTATTATACTCACATAATGCAATTAAATTATATGTAAAATCTATAAATCCTTTTCATGATTAACATTTTTTTTGTTCGAATACTTTCCTTCATTTCAAGTAATTAGTCGGTCGTACAAAAAATATACTACACTACAATAGTATTTGATGAAAGAAACAGAACATAGTTGGAACAATCAATATTCATAATACAACTGTTGTTCCATTAGATCGAAAACAAAGATTCTTTCTTGACCGAATTACAAAACAAAATGGAATTCCTTGATATGGAAAGACAGAATATAGAATAGAGCCTAAAAGGGTAATGAAAGTGGCTCTTTTTCGGATCGAGTTGGGCCCGAAATACAAAATGAAAATAAGGGTTTTACCCTTTTTGATAGATCGTGGGACACTTTTTGTTTCTCATTCGAGATATTATGGACAATTAACCAACCTATTATTGGACTGAACTGAATCCAATGAGTAAAAAAAGGATAAAATGAAATAGAAAATAAAGTAAAAGACGAAATCGTTTGCTCTAAAATGGAAAAATGGATTAGATGCTATTTATAAAATAAAGAAATAATCAAAGTTGAAGTAATTTTCAAATCAAATTCTTTTATTCCAAAATTGCTAAAATGGAATTTCATTTTTGAATGAACTTACACGACACAATGAGTTCTTATTACTATTACTTTATTTAACTCAATTTAACTCACGAATTGCACAATGAATCTTTTGATCCGGAATCACAGGATTGGTCGATGTCACAACCGAAGAATCCATTTTTTTTTAGCCCATGTAACTCTATCTTTTTTTTTAGTGCCATGCATCTATAATGATTGATGAATCAATCATTATAGATGCATGGCACTAAACTCGTTCTGTCAATTGGTTTTTTCTTACATTACAGTCTATCTGAGAAAAATAGAAACTTAGAACTTAGGTAAGTGTTTTATCAACAACATATGTAGCAAAAGAAAATATCTAATTTAGCTCCTTCATGCCTACTATAACTAGTTATTTCGGTTTTCTATTGGCTGCTTCAACTATAACCCCAGCTCTGTTGATTGGTTTGAACAAGATACGACTTATTTGAATTTGAAATAAATGAACAATTCATAAAAATGAATATCTCTACGAGATTTCCGGTATTGTGGGTTCCTTCCCGCCTCAATTGTTAACTCTTGGTCATTGAGATTCGCAGACAATTCAGATTAATATTTAGGGATAGATCTTACCTCTCTTTTTATACTATAAAAAAAAAAAAATTAAACAAATCAAAATGATTGAAGTTTTTCTATTTGGAATCGTCTTAGGTCTAATTCCTATTACTTTAGCAGGATTATTTGTAACTGCATATTTACAATACAGACGCGGTGATCAGTTGGACCTTTGATTGAATCATATTTTTTTGATTGACCTCTTCTTTGCAGGAGGTCAAATTAAAGTTGCAATTCAACTGTGTTTTCTTAAGTTTTTTATTGTGATTCGGCATAACATAAACGGAATCACGCTCTGTAGGACTTGAACCTACGACATCGGGTTTTGGAGACCCGCGTTCTACCGAACTGAACTAAGAGCGCTTTCTTATGACAAGAGATACGATTGTAAAGAAAAAGATTTTTTTTGTTTTTGTACCTCCAACACATCTTGCTTGCATACATTGGCATGCAAGAATGAAAAAGGATTCTGTCCAATTTTCATCGATTTCACTTAATTAATCCCTCCTTACAGCCCATAGGAGAAGTAATAGGTAGGGATGACAGGATTTGAACCTGTGACATTTTGTACCCAAAACAAACGCGCTACCGGGCTGCGCTACACCCCTTTTCAAAATTGTTGTACAGTGTCATTGTACAAAATCCATGTCTTGTTTTCCACATCGTTATTTTCTCTTCTATCTATATACGATTTTCTTGTCATTTCTTATTTTTGGTTTCATATATTTCATATAATAAAAGAATTCTATATAGCTATAGCTGAAACTTAATGTTAATGTAAAAAAAATATAAATGATCTTGAACTACAGCATCTGACCATATATGTATTACAATAAAGAAGGAGGATTTTCAATGCGAGATATAAAAACATATCTCTCCACGGCACCTGTGCTAACTACTCTATGGTTTGGGTCTTTAGCGGGTTTATTGATAGAAATAAATCGTTTATTCCCAGATGCTTTGTCATTCCCTTTTTTTTAATTCTAGTTTTTGATATGCGAAAAAATAAAGAAAATTTTGGATACAATTCAATTACGTGATGTGACTAAAATTCCCTACCCCTCCTTTTCTTTTTCATTCAGTTCTTTAGGACAGGAAGGAAAGAGAAAATTTATTGAACCTCAGCAAAAATCCGGTGGATCTAAGATCCTATTTTGTTTAGCGAATAGAAATGGAAAGGGGAGCCCAGTCTAGGGCAGTCTGCACGAAATTAATCATAGCATAGAAAGGGGATCCTAAAATCAAATGCTGGGATTAGAATAGGAATAATTGATAGTTAGAAAAAAATTGTATTATTTACATTATTATTCTATTCATATTAATTGGAATTACAACGAAATGGTTAGAAATGCAATTTCTAGTTAGTAACTTCTGTTGATTTTTTTGTTATTTTCGTATTCTTCGGTTCGGATCGAAAATAGAGGAGTTAAGTCGATTCAAAATGTAAAGGGGGTTCATGGCCAAGGGTAAAGGTGTCCGAGTTATAGTTATTTTAGAATGTACCAGCTGTGCCCAAAATGGTGTCAATAAAGAATCGCCGGGCATTTATAGATATATTACTCAAAAGAATCGACACAATACATCCAGTCGATTAGACTTGAGAAAATTTTGTCGCTATTGTCACAAGCATACGATTCATGGAGAAATAAAAAAATAGATCGAGCGGAACCTGTGTTCGATCTTTCCAATCCAAGGGGCGGGAAGCAGGAAAAGAGAGAACTTAACATATATATATAATATAAATAATATAAATCAAACCTTATTTTGGTCGGATCTGAAATGAATAAAAAAATAGAATTTTAGAGATAAGGAATAAACCATGGATAAATCCAAGCAACCTTTTCGTAAATCCAAACGATCTTCTCGTAGACGTCATCCCCCAATAGAATCGGGGGATCGAATTGATTATAGAAATATGAGTTTAATTAGTCGATTTATTAGTGAACAAGGAAAAATATTATCTAGACGGGTGAATAAATTGACCTTAAAACAACAACGATTAATTACTATTGCTATAAAACAAGCTCGTATTTTATCTTTGTTACCCTTTCTTAATAACGAGAAACAATTTGAGAGAAGAGCCGAGTCGATTCCTCGAACTACTGGTCCTAGAACCAGAAATAAATAGACATCCCCTCAATTGGCTCAAAACTCCAATCGGAACTCAAGCTCAGATTGATATTTTGTTTGAAAAAGTCTCGAATCCAGATTTTCTTGTTGTGTTATTAAGAAACAACAAATAGTGGAAAAAAAAATTTTATTGAAAGATGCTCATTCATTCCTATTACTTATCTTAATTTCTTAATTTCAATTTATTTTTATTCGATCTCCCCGGAGAATGTACTCCGGGGAATCCTTTTTCAATCATTTCTATTTTTATATATTAATATTAGAATCTCTTTTATTTGAGAATCTTATTGGAAATCATGTAAAGACAATTCTTATTTGATATAGCTATTTGTGCAAGTATTTTACGATTAAGAAGCAATTGCTTCTTGTACAGATTGTGTATGAATCGACTATAACTATTTAATACCTTATTCTCACGAGTTACTGCATTTATCCGAGTGATCCACAAACGACGAAAATCCCTCTTTTGTCTGTCCCTATCTCGATGAGAGGAAAACAAAGCTCTCATTTTCTGTTGAGTAATGGTTCGAGTAAGTCTCGAATGAGCCCCTATAAAGGTTGATGCAAATAAACGAATTTTTGTTCGACGTCTCCGAGCTATATAGCCTCGTTTAACTCTGGTCATTGAATCAAATTAAACTTTAATGAATAACTAATTGATTTTTCTTCTTTCAGTCATCCCTTTTTTTCCCAGTTGATTAATAACAAAACGGATTATTCCAATATATAAAAATCAAATAAAAATTCCAATGGCTTTTGCTATTATGACCTTCCCAACCACGATTTTTGATTCCTTCCAGGCATTTTACTTGGAAATAAGAAATTTTATCGATACTAATATAAATTATAAATCCAAATAGTGGGTTCCATCGTTTCTATGGTTACTTCGTAAACGGTGAGGTCCCCTCTATACACCGGAGCCTCTTCTTTCATTTAATCATTATTGTGAACTTGTATAGTTCACACTCTTTGGCTCTACTCATTAATTATATTATACAATAATAGATAGCTCTTTTCACAAAGGGGTCTATCCATACAGTGACGGCATTTAATTATGAAAGTTGTCTGAGTAGCTGCCCTTGTTAGTCCGTTATTTCAAGAATAAGAACATCACTTTTTGCTTCTTTTCTTATAGTACTCTTTCCTCCGCTTAATGGATAACTATTTGCTACCAATGGGGAATTTCTTCTCATCTCAAAACAATAAGGAGGTGATTGGATTTGCACCAATGGAAACCATAAATTCGATACACAAACAATATAGGTATATGATACATCCTCGGCTTTAGGTAGGAAATGACTTTTTCCACTCTATCTATCCTATTCATTGTTACTTGTGATTGGTACTGGAGAAAGGGTTTCATCTATTTGAACTCATGATCGAAACGAGTCGCACATACACCCTAGTACATGTTCCTCGACGCTGAGGACATCCTCGAAGAGCGGGGGATTTCGTGACATTTCTTATTGGCTGTCTTGTGTTTCTAATAAGTTGTTTAATAGTTGGCATGTCGTATATATAGATATAATAGTTTGGTTTAGATCAATCTTAACCTGATGGATGATTGATGATTATGAATTGTTTCTATTCAATATCAAATCAATGAAAATTCATTATGGTTTGAAATGGAATTATGGATTGAAATTACACGGAGGAATCCCCAGTATTTTCATTTTCGACCGCTACAAGATCAACAATGCCATAAGCTTGGGCTTCCGTTGCTGACATAAAAACATCTCTTTCCATGTCTTCGGATATAACCCATAAAGAGTTGCCCGTTCTTTGTACATAAACCTTTGTGAGGGTTTCCCGAAGTTTCAGTAGTTCTTCTGCTTCCAAGAGAAATTCCCCCGCTTGTGCCTCATAAAAAGAACTAGCAGGTTGGTGAATCATAACCCTGATACTGATACGGGCAATATTGTATTAATATATGCATAAATGGTTTTTCTATCCCGCACGATTGGGCTAAAAGGGATAAAAAAAAGCAAGAAGAAAAAAATATAATTGAACTACCGTACAGGCATATTTTGTTCATTGCATACGGCTCCGCAATGGAATTTACTTTATTCCCCCCCTTTTTATTCTATCGAAGAAAGAAATGGGATCCCTCCGATCCAAATCGTTAAGTGCTCCGTTTACCGTCTCTCTTTTTGTTTTGTATAGTAGGAATAAAAAAAATACTATGATGGTTCTGTTGCTTTCTATATTTATCTCGTCTGGGATTTCGCAATTCCAAAGTCTCCTTTTTATACGATCAAAATAAGTAAAAATTCTTTTTTCCTGTTTTCGTACTCTTTCATAACAGAAATATCAGGAAAGAGACTTTTAGTGCGGAAGAAAAATGGTTTGTGACGCTGAAATGTACTCCCGCCATGCCATATAAGAGAAAATCAGAAATACCCTTTCTTTCATACTACTATCTCGATACAAAATCTCATGTTTGGAAAAACAATAATGGATTGTTCATATCGAACTTGAAGTGCCATGCTATTATTCCTTACTTATTCATATTTGATAAAGGCATAGTCTTCTTCTTTTTTTTTTATTTCAAATAAAATAGAAACTTATTGGCGCTACGCGTGGGGAAATGCTAGACGTTTGGTAATTTCTCCTCCAACCAGAATGAAAGATCCCATTGAAGCGGCTAATCCCATGCATATTGTATGTACATCAGGTGAAACAAATTGCATAGTATCATAAATGGCTATTCCTGGTATTACCCATCCGCCGGGAGAGTTTATAAACAAATAAAGATCCTTAGTATCATCTTCTATACTGAGATATATCATGAGACCAACAAGTTGATTCGAGATCTCGCTATCAACCTCTTGGCCTAAAAAAAGTAATCTTTCTCGATGAAGTCGGTTGATTAGGACAAAATGGTATTCCTTAGGAACCAAACGTGCACCTTTTGGTACATACGGTTCAAAACAAAAATTGCGAGAAAAGAATCAATGTGTCGATTTCATTCCTAATCTCTTTTTTTTTGTAACAGATTTCCGTTTTTCTAATGAAGGGGTTTTCCTCTATATTCTCAAAAAAAAAAAGAAGTTTTGGCCCCTTCCCTAAAAAAAAAAAAAAAAGAAAATAAAGAATTTACTGAACTTATTGAACTAACCTTTCATTGATGTATTTGTATTGTTTTGTCGAGATTCAAATCACGATGCCATTTTCTTGTTCTTGTGAATGGTTCCTTTCTTTCAATTCTTTTAGGTTCATGTTATGTTTTACTCCGGGAAAAGATCTGTCTAAATTCTATTTGCCCATATAGGACAAATCATCTCAGTACCGCTTCCTTTTTCTACAACTTTTTTTTTTTTCAATTCGTTTCATGCTGTCCCCCGCCAAACTAAACTATTCGACGTGTTTATCATACTGGTTTGGTTAGCACGGCAGTTTCAGATCACCCCTATAATAGGTATTAAGAATCGTCTATGATACAAGTTGTAATCGTACATATATTACCATTACTGATTTGGTATTTTCTGAACGGAGCCTATAGTCCAAGTCAACCATAAATTCTTCTAATTGAGAATATTTATCCTTAAACGAAATTGATCTAATTTCACTTCACGCTCCGAATGATTGATGGTTCAATCAATAGAATATTTCTGGGGGGAAACAGAGGATGTCTCCATCGGGAGAGAAAACGGGTAAACCCCGTATGACCCAATATGCCTGACAAATCGCACTATATGTCAACCCAAACTGCATCTTCCTCCCCAGGACTCCGAAAAGGTACTTTTGGAACACCAATGGGCATTAGGAAAAAGATGAAGTGCTGCATTTCACTTTAATATGGAAACGTAAGAATGGGTTTATTGTCTTCATCATTTTTTTCTGGTTATTCTCTTTTATACATGTTGATATAGCAAGACAAAATAAATAAAAATTTTAACGAACGGGTCCGCCCCGATCGTTCGAATAATGAATAAGTATCTATGCATTCTTTCCTCTAAAATGAGACCAATCCTCCCATTGCGTATTGGTACTTATCGAGTATAGAATAGATCTGCTTCTCTTTGTTCTTACGAGCAGAATTCTTCTGTTATATTCAACGGAACAGAATAAATAGTAACCCTTTATTATACAGAATCTACTGAAAAAGGTTAGATACATAGTATAAGTTTCAATGCGATAAAGTTACATAGTATCTATTTTTCTTTACTAAAAGGGGTATTTCCATGGGTTTGCCTTGGTATCGTGTTCATACTGTTGTATTGAATGATCCCGGTCGATTGCTTTCTGTTCATATAATGCATACAGCTCTAGTTTCTGGTTGGGCTGGTTCGATGGCTCTATACGAATTAGCAGTTTTTGATCCCTCTGACCCTGTTCTTGATCCAATGTGGAGACAAGGGATGTTCGTTATACCCTTCATGACTCGTTTAGGAATAACCAATTCGTGGGGCGGTTGGAGTATTTCGGGAGGAACTGTAACGAATTCGGGTATTTGGAGTTATGAAGGCGTGGCGGGGGCACATATTGTGTTTTCCGGCTTGTGTTTTTTGGCAGCCATCTGGCATTGGGTGTATTGGGATCTAGAAATATTCTGTGATGAGCGTACAGGAAAACCCTCTTTGGATTTGCCCAAAATCTTTGGAATTCATTTATTTCTCTCAGGAGTAGCTTGTTTCGGCTTTGGTGCATTTCATGTAACAGGCTTATATGGTCCTGGAATATGGGTATCCGATCCTTATGGACTAACTGGAAAAGTACAAGCCGTAAATCCGGCGTGGGGCGCGGAAGGTTTTGATCCTTTTGTTCCGGGAGGAATAGCCTCTCATCATATTGCAGCCGGTACATTGGGCATATTAGCGGGCCTATTTCATCTTAGTGTCCGTCCGCCTCAACGTCTATACAAAGGATTACGTATGGGCAATATTGAAACTGTACTTTCCAGTAGTATCGCTGCTGTTTTTTTTGCAGCTTTCGTTGTTGCTGGAACTATGTGGTATGGTTCAGCAACTACCCCAATCGAGTTATTTGGTCCTACTCGTTATCAGTGGGATCAGGGATACTTCCAGCAAGAAATATATCGAAGAGTTGGCGCCGGACTAGCCGAAAATCTGAGTTTATCGGAAGCTTGGTCTAAAATTCCTGAAAAATTAGCTTTTTATGATTACATTGGTAATAATCCGGCAAAAGGGGGATTATTCAGAGCAGGATCAATGGACAGTGGAGATGGAATAGCTGTTGGGTGGTTGGGACACCCCGTCTTTAGAGATAAAGAGGGTCGCGAGCTTTTTGTACGCCGTATGCCTACTTTTTTTGAAACATTCCCGGTCGTTTTGGTAGATGGAGACGGAATTGTGAGGGCCGATGTTCCTTTTAGAAGAGCAGAATCAAAGTATAGTGTTGAACAAGTAGGTGTAACCGTTGAGTTCTATGGTGGCGAACTCAATGGAGTCAATTATAGTGATCCTGCTACTGTGAAAAAATATGCTAGACGCGCCCAATTAGGTGAAATTTTTGAATTAGACCGGGCTACTTTGAAATCCGATGGTGTTTTTCGTAGCAGTCCAAGGGGTTGGTTCACTTTTGGGCATGCTACATTTGCTTTGCTTTTCTTTTTCGGACATATTTGGCATGGTGCTAGAACCTTGTTCAGAGATGTTTTTGCTGGTATTGATCCAGATTTGGATGCTCAAGTGGAATTTGGAGCATTCCAAAAACTTGGAGATCCAACTACAAGGAGACAGGCAGTCTGATACAAGATTATTACGGTATCTTTCGCTTCTATCTTTTTTTTTTGAATTGAATAGGGTAGGGTACCTAAGAAATCTTGGCTTGAATCCCCACTTTTATTTGTATTTGATTTTTCCCTTTTTTTCTATGGTATGTTAAATGATCCCAAATAAATAGGTGTGGAAGCTATAATTGTAAACCACGATCGAATCTATGGAAGCATTGGTTTATACATTCCTTTTAGTCTCGACTTTAGGGATCATTTTTTTCGCTATCTTTTTTCGAGAACCCCCTAAGGTTCCTACTAAAAAATGATTTTTCATTATCTCAATTGAAGTAATGAGCGGACCATATTATATGGGTCCGCTCATTACTTCAATTAGTCTAGTCCCCGTGTTCTTCGAATGGATCTCTTAATTGTTGAGAAGGTTGCCCAAAAGCGGTATATAAGGCGTACCCGGTAAAGCTTACAAGTAAACCAGATATGGAGATGGCGACTAGGGTTGCTGTTTCCATTTTTAGATAATTTCAAGATCACAATGGATCCACGATAAGATCGTTTATTTACAACTACAACGGAATGGTATACAAAGTCAACAGATCTCAACCAATGATTAAATAGGATTTATGGCTACACAAACCGTTGAGGGTAGTTCTAGATCTAGGCCAAGACAAACTAACGTGGGGAGTTTATTGAAACCATTGAATTCGGAATATGGTAAAGTAGCTCCGGGCTGGGGGACTACACCACTTATGGGAATCGCAATGGCTCTATTTGCGATATTCCTATCTATTATTTTGGAAATTTATAATTCTTCCGT